ATTAGCTCCAAAGGTTCTTTCTTCGCCTAACTACAAAGATGAGGCTTTAGAATATGGAAAGGAAAAATGTAGAACCTAGAAAGGAAAAGATAATTAGGAATTACGAGTCTTAAAATCTAACAAAATAAGGATTTCATTTTTTGAGTGATCATATGATGCCTTTTTCTTTTTATTTGAAATAGTAGTTGAATGAACCCACTACTGATACTGAAATCTAATGAGTTAAAATGAAAGTAAAGGGTGTTATAAGGTCACTATTCGTTCGAAAATAAAAAGTGGATGGGTTCGAGACAATTCAAAAAGAAAAGATCAAAATAGAAATGATTTTCAAATTTTATTCCAGAGTAATTCAAAGGGAATTTCATTTTTGAATAAAGTTACACAGTTCTTATTATTTTATTAGTTCGCTCAAGAATTATTCAATGCATCTGTTGATTCGAATGCACAGGATAAGTAAATGTCACAGATGAGAAATCGATTTCTTTTTCTACTTCTGTTAGTCTATCTTTATTAGTGCCGTCTATCATGATAATGATTGATGAATCCAAAACTTTTAATTGGCCCTTTTTGGTACTCTCATATCTGTCAAAAATGAAAACTTAGGTAAGTGTTTTCTAAACATATGTATAAAAAAAACATATTTCATTTAGCCCCTTTATGTCTACTATAACTAGTTATTTCGGTTTTTTACTAGCGGCTTTAACTATAACCTCAGCTTTATTTATTGGTCTGAGCAAGATACGACTTATTTGAAATTAATTAAATGAACAATTCATAAAAAGAAATCTTTATGCAGTATTCCATGTATTCTATAGTCCCTTACCCCGTGTCAATTATTGGTCATTGAGATTCACGAGCAATTTGGATTACTATTTAGGGATAGATATTACCTTTCGTTTTTCCCTTTCAAACAAATTGAAATGATTGAAGTTTTTTTATTTGGAATCGTGTTGGGTCTAATTCCTATTACTTTGGTTGGATTATTCGTAACTGCATATTTACAATACAGACGTGGTGATCAGTTGGACCTTTGATTAATTAACATCTCTTTTTTTGATTTTGATTGACCTCCTCCTTTAATTCGCAGGAGGTCAAGTTCAGATTGTTGCTCAAGTTAGCGACGTTATTTCAGTATAACAAGAATGGAATCACGCTCTGTAGGATTTGAACCTACGACATTGGATTTTGGAGACCCACGTTCTACCGAACTGAACTAAGAGCGCTTTTTTATTCCATTATTACATAAGACTCTAATGAAAAGAGTTCCTTTTGTAACCCCAATACACCTTGCATGCAATATACTATTATCTATTATATAGCATCATAAAATCAAAATTATTATGTCCAATTTTAATCGATCTCAATTGATCCCTCCTTGCTGCTCAGAGAAAAAGTAATATAAATAGATAGGGATGACAGGATTTGAACCTGTGACATTTTGTACCCAAAACAAACGCGCTACCAAGCTGCGCTACATCCCTTTCAATTGGTCTACAGTGTCATTGTAGAGAATCCCTGTCTTCTTTTCCAGATCGTTATTTCTTCCATTGATATATACAATTTCTCTTTCTATTTCTGCTTTTTGGTCTCATTTCATATAATAATAACATAAATTATATACATATGAAACTCACTGTAAAAAAAATGAATAGTTTTCGGGAATGTTCAGGAAGAAAGGGGCAGATTTTTCGGTTTTAAGAGAAAGAAAATCTATCTACCAGATCATTGTACATTTCAATTTGAATTAAGAATTCCGCGTATAAATACAAGCAGTCCTTAATTACATATATATCTGATCATATATGTATTACCCCTATGTATTTCAATAAAAATAAAGAAGGAGGATTTTCAATGCGAGATCTAAAAACTTATCTTTCCACAGCACCGGTACTAAGTACTCTATGGTTTGGATCTTTAGCGGGTCTATTGATAGAGATCAATCGCTTTTTCCCGGATGCGTTGATATTCCCTTTTTTTTCATTTTAGTTATTGACATGGAAAGTAGTGAAGAAGGTTAGAGATACAATTCCTTTCCCCCTCTTTCCTCCCTTATTTCCCTTTTCGTTTGAAAATAAGGGAGGAAAGAGAAAGAATAAAAGTGGATTCCACTTTAGCGAAATTCGGATTCAGACTCGAATTAAATTAAGAATATAATAGAAGAAAAGGGAAAATGTAAATGTGGATCTAGACGGAACAACACAGTATCCTATAAGATACTTCAATTCACTATTGTGATACGAATAAAAATAAATAGAGTTAAAAATCTTTGTATTTCTTAATTATTTTATTTAATTTACTATTCTCTATTGAAAATCTTTTATAATTGGATTTCGAGTTAGTAACTTCTATTTTTTTCCTTTATTTGTTTCGGATTGAAAATAGAAGAGTTGAGTGAATCAAGAATTCAAGGGAGGTTCATGGCCAAAGGTGGTAAAGGTGCCCGAGTAACAGTTATTTTGGAATGTACCAGTTGTATCCGAAAAGATGTTAATAAGGAATCAACAGGTGTTTCCAGATATATTACTCAAAAGAATCGACACAATACGCCTAGTCGATTGGAATTGAGAAAATTCTGTCCCTATTGTTTCAAACATACGATTCATGGGGAGGTAAAGAAATAGATTAAACAAGCACTTGTGTATCACGCTATCAAATAACCGGAAAAATGACATCATTATTTTTATCTAATCTATAATGTTCTATATATAATAGAACAAAAAGAAACAAATCCTATTTCTTATAATTTTAATTCATTTTAATCTGCCCGAAATAGGATTTTCGGGATAAGGAATAAACAAACTATGGATAAACCCAAACGACCTTTTCTTAAATCCAAGCGATCTTTTCATAGGCGGTTGCTCCCGATCCGATCGGGAGATCGAATTGATTATAGAAACATGAGTTTAATTAGTCGATTTATTAGTGAACAAGGAAAAATATTATCTAGACGGGTGAATAGATTGACCTTGAAACAACAACGATTAATTACTATTGCTATAAAACAAGCTCGTATTTTATCTCCGTTACCCTTTCTTAATAATGAGAAACAATTTGAAAGAGCTACGTCGACCACTAGAACTATAGGTCTTGGAACCAGAAAAAAATAGAAAACCAAAGCTTTTTTTTATTGAACGTGTTCATTCATTTTGAATACTTTTCACATTTGAATCCTATTTTATCATACTAATCTACTTTCCCGGAGTTCTTTCTCCGGGGAACTCCGTTTAAATCATTCCGGCGTATTTTTTCCACTCTCCTTATTTTATGATCTCATTGAAAATCATATAAAGACAGTTCCTATTTGATATAGCTATTTGCGCCAGCATTTTACGATTAAGAAGCAATTGTCTCTTGTGCAGATCATTTATTAATTTACTATAACTATAGGATACCCCACTCCCGCGAATTACTGCGTTTATCCGAGCGATCCACAAACGTCGAAAGTCTCTTTTTTGTCTATCTCTATCCCGATGGGCCGAAACCAAAGCTCTTATTTTCTGTTGAGTAATAGTTCGAGTAAGCCTTGAATGAGCCCCTCGAAAGCTTGATGCAAATAAACGAATTTTTGTTCTACGTCTCCGAGCTATATATCCTCGTTTAATTCTGGTCATTGACTAAATGAAACTTTGATGAATAACTAATTCATTTCTTTTCTTTCAGTTATTCTTTTCCCCTTACTCTATTAATAACAAAACCTATTTTTCCAATGTATAAAATAAAAATTCCAACAGCTTTTGCTACTATAACCTTCCCTCTCCAACCACGATATTTTCTTTTTTCTAGGCATTTCACCCCCGAATAAGAAATTGTATTGATATTCGGTGTCAAAAATAGATATATAAATGGATATAAATAAATGGCGGGTTCCATCGTTTCTATGGCTACTTCTTAAATTAAACGGTGAGGTCCTCTCTATACACCGGAGCCTCTTCCCTTTCATTTAATCAAGGTTATTGGTAACTTGTACAGTTCGCATTCTTTGGCTCTACCTATGAATTATCCAGTAATAGATCTTTCACAATGAGATCTACTTATACAGTCACGGTATTTAATTGTGGAGGTTAGCTAGGTAGTTGACCCTGTTAGTCCGTCCGTTCTTGCACGCGTGAGAGCATCATCTTTTTTTTTTTTACTTTTAAATAGGATTTCCTCCGCTTAATGGAATAACCATTTGCTACCAATGGGGAACTGCTTCTTAGCTTAAATTGAGGTGATTGGATTTGCACCAGCGGAAAACCATAAATTTCATACACAAACAATAAGGATATGATAGAATTTTTTATTTTTAGATAGTGAATGGAGTTCTTCTATTCTATCCTATTCACCGGTATCGATCGTCGAGACTGTAAAATCCTTTTCTTTTGCCCCAGACTATGTAATGTATGATCTGAACGAGTCGCACATACACCTTAGTACATGTTCCTCGGCGCTGAGGACATCCCCGAAGAGCGGGGGATTTCGTGACATTTCGAATTGGCTGTCTTGTGTTTCTAATAAGTTGTTTAATAGTTGGCATGCTGAATCGTATCGATAATGAGCTGGTTTAGATCGATCCTAACCGTATGATTATGAATTACTTCTAGTTAATAGAATTTTAAACCCAGTAAAAGGATAAAATCTCAAATCATGGGATTTGTATGAAATTCCTGCTATTTTCATTCAGCCGCTACAAGATCAACAATTCCATGAGCTTGGGCTTCTGCTGCTGACATAAACACATCCCTTTCCATGTCTTCGGATACAACCCATAAGGGTTTGCCCGTTCTTTGTACATAAACCTGTGTCAGGGTTTCGCGCAGTTTCAGTAGTTCTTCCGCTTCCAGGATAAATTCTACTGTTTGTGCTTCAAAATAAGAACTGGCAGGTTGATGGATCATTACCCTGATGATATGACATAATAAACAGTTCCTCTGTTTCTCATGATGAGTCAAAAAAATAGATGAAAGAATAACAAGAAAAAAGATAGAATTGAACAACCGTACAGGCATCTTTTGCACATTGCATACGGCTCTACAATGGAATTTACCTTTATTTTTCCTTCCATTGAATAAAGATAAAAATAAGATCTATCAGATCCCAATCGGTAAATTTTCCAATTACCACCCTTACTTTCTTTCTTTTATTTTTCCGAGTTAAAAAAAATACTATGATGGCTCTGTTGCTTTATATATTTATTTCGTCTGTGATTCAGCAATCCCAAAGTTTCTTTTTGATCCAATCAAATAAAATAAGTAAAAAGAAAATCTTCTTGTTTTTTTTTCGTGCTCTTTCATAACATAAAGATTGTTAAGAGCCTTCCGTCGTGAAAACAAAAAAGAGTTTGTGACGTTGAAATGGACTTCCGATAGATAAAAACGGAAATATCCCTTACTTTATTTCATACTACTCTCTCGATACATAATCTGATGTTTAAAAAAAATTTCTCATATCGAATTCGAAGTGCCATGCTATTATTACTTAATATTCCTATTTCATATGGCGAAGGCATAGTTTTCTTTTTTTTTCTCAACTAAAATAAAAAACTCATTGGCGCCAAGCGTGAGGGAATGCTAGACGTTTGGTAATCGCTCCTCCGACCAGGAGAAAAGATCCCATTGAGGCGGCTAATCCCATACATATTGTCTGTACATCTGGTCGCACAAATTGCATAGTATCATAAATAGCTACTCCGGGTATTACCCATCCGCCAGGAGAGTTTATAAATAAATAAAAATCTTTGGTATCATTCTCTATACTGAGATATACCATCAGACTAATAAGTTGATTCGAGATCTCATTATCAACCCCCTGACCTAAAAAAAGTAATCTTTCTCGATAAAGTCGGTTGATTAGGATCAAGTTGTATCGCTTAGGAGCCGTACATGCACCTTTTGCTGCATACGGTTCAAAAAAAAATATGAAAAAAATCAATGTGTAGATTCCAGTCCCCTTTCTTTTTTCATAGCGGGTTCTTTCTAATTTTTAACGAAGGCGCTTTTTCTTCCATCTTTCAAGAAAGATGAGTTTTAGCCCCTTTTCTATAATATAAAAAGAGTTCGCTAAACTTATTGAACTAACTTTTCATTGATGTGTCGTTTCACCGATATCCAATCCAAATCACGATGTCATTTTCTTGTTCCTGAATGGGCCTCTTCAATTCTTTCTTTTAGGTTTATGCTCTACTCCGGGTAAATATTTGCCCGATTTCGATTTGCATATATAAGGCAAATGCCCCTAATACCACTTCTTTTTGTTTTGCTACGCCTTTCTTTTTTCAATTCCTTTCATTCATTGTTGTCCGTCAAATATTTAACGTATTATTATTCGATTGATTAATAAATTGGAAATGACTCCTATTTATAAATAGGAATCCTTTATGATATAAATAGTAATAATAGGTATATTTCCAATTGGATTTTTCTAAACGGAGCCTGGATACTTCATTTTATTGGTCCAACCAAGCCAACCATAAATTTTTGAAATTCGTATTGATAATATTAATTTGAATACTCCCCAAAAATAGATCTAATTGTACTTCACGCTCCAAATTTTCGATGATACAATCAATCGTTTTGGGGTGAAACAGAGGATATCTCGATCGGGGGAGAGAACGGGGAAATCCCATATGACCCAAGATATCTGACAAGCCGCACTATATGTCAACCCAAGTCGAATATTCCTCTCCAGGAATTCGAAAAGGGACTCTTGGAACACCAATAGGCATTAAATGCAAAAAAAGAATTAAGTACTCTATTTCACTTTGATGTGGAAACGTAACAATGGGTTTATTGTCTTCATAATATTGGCCCTTTTGGTATTTTATCCGTCGATTCGAAAAATTCCGAAAGAGAAACGAAGGCAAAATGAATCCGAATAAAGTCAAATTATTACGAATAGGCCCTTCTAATGATGAACAAGTTTGGACGTATTCGCGCATAGACAGTGGTATTAACCCCCCCATTGCATATTGGTACTTATCGGGTATAAAATAAATCTGCTTCTCTTTGTTCCTACGAACAGAATTGTTTCATTGTTACTAACAGGATACGAACAGAATAGAACAAAATGAACCCCTGTTCCGAGATAATCGACTGAGAGGGCGAGGTCCATAGTATGGTCTTTTCCAATGCAATAAAGTTACATAGTGTCTATTTTTCTTTGATAAAGAGGTATTTCCATGGGTTTGCCTTGGTATCGTGTTCATACCGTCGTATTGAATGATCCCGGTCGGCTACTTTCTGTCCATATAATGCATACAGCTCTGGTTTCTGGTTGGGCCGGTTCGATGGCTCTCTATGAATTAGCCGTTTTTGATCCCTCCGATCCCGTTCTTGATCCAATGTGGAGACAAGGTATGTTTGTTATACCTTTCATGACTCGTTTAGGAATAACCAATTCATGGGGTGGTTGGAGTATCACAGGGGGGACTATAACGAATCCGGGTATTTGGAGTTATGAAGGCGTGGCCGGAGCACATATTGTATTTTCGGGTTTGTGCTTCTTGGCAGCTATCTGGCATTG